GATCCACTTTTTGGGGAATATGAGTCGAAGCTATAACAAGGATATTGCTAGTGGAGCTTCTTTCACAATCCCTGGAGAGAGAGTTCACTAATAGACCGAGGGATAAGTCATTCGACACGTGCACAGACAGATCATGAATGTTTGGAATCCATAGTATGCAAGGAGACATTGCTTTTGCTAATTCGAATGTAAGGGGGATACTAAATCGGTCTAGTCTATCCATATCCGTAGTTAGCCCGTTTAGCAGCTCTATATCATCTATATCAAGGTCATCATCGCTATCGCTATCGCTATCGCTAGCGTCACTCTCATCAATATAACTATCGTCACTCTCATGAATATCAAAAGCGTCACTATCATCACTATAATAACAATAACTATCAAGATCGGCATACTCAGCGTCACTATCATAAGGATCGATCTCATCCATAGGATAAGGACTGTCATCCAGGAACTTGTTCGGAACTACCGTAATGAAAGGAACATAGGAGTTTGTCGCGAGGGATTTGACCAAATAGGATCGTCCAGTTCCTATCGAACCTATCACTAAAATACCCCTAGAGGGGGATAGGGCTAAGCGGAGCGAAAAGGGTTTTCCATGAGATGGGAAATGAAAACGAGTAGCCCCACACGAGCCCCAGGGTTGTGAATCAGTGATTGTCTGAAAATGAGCAAGGAATATCCGTCTTTCTGCTAAACAGGATCTATTGAACTCATAATTCATTAGATCCTTTTGATGAATGTCAACTAAGTATCGTAAGTAAATTGATCCCAGTTGTTCAACCATTTGATAACTAGAGTCATTCTTTGATAAACCATCACTATGAGTCAGACTCAATAGCATTTGATCCATCCTTTTTTCTGTCGTTAAGGTTAAGGTGGAGAACTGAACCAAGAATTCTCTTTCTTCATCCTCAATCAAATCACTGTTCGCGACCCAGGATTCTATTTGATCATCAATCCACTCAACGTTCACGTTTTTTCTTATCAATGAATAGATCTCTTTACTTGTACGACTTAGATGTCTCGTATTTCTCGAAAAAGTGATTCGATTGATGGGATTTGGTATGATCCTTAGAAAATCGATGATACCGATGAGATTTATATTCCAAAATTTCTTCTTAGAACGTATTGATTTGAATCCATAAGCGGGACCGCCACCCAATAGCATGTTAAAAGCAGAACCCCATATTGCTTCTAGAAAATAGACTAATTGTTCCAGAGCAACTAGAAAGAGATTCTTTAACCAGAAAGAATTCCGCTCAGATGTAGGATACCTATCCAGAAGTTTTCGCAACTCAATCATGTATGATGGAATCATCAAAGATTTGATCTTTTTGAAATCTGTCTGTAACTCACTAGAGGCTCGGGAAACAAAGAGAAGATGTGTACGAACGAGATATCCAGCAACAAGAAGAAGGAAAAGGATGAGGTACTCCCGAGCATTTGATGATCTCAGCCATAGGGGTGACTCATTATTTCGATGAATCATTTCTGCGGACAGAAGAAGATTCTGTAAACACGGACTCGAAATCTCACTGAGATTCCATTTTGAAAGAATCGGCCACAAGTTTGTCTGAAGAATCCACCATGATGTCTCCAGAATATCCTGAAAAAGGGATATGTAACTGCTACTTAGCAATGAAAAAGTATCTAAAAGGGCGAATGTTAGATATTTGAACCCTGTCGAAGTAAAGAACCACGGCATATATCGTTGGAACAGATTCCTTTTTGAGAGATTTGAAAAAGCACGCTCTCGTTGAAGGGTTCTATGCATCTGCCGTTTCTCAGCCCATTTTAGACTCCGTTTTTTCCTCTTTTTGGATTTCTCAGCACATGAAGTGTGAATCAAACCCATGTTTGAATTGAAATTGAGATACTGCTTCCCTTCTGAATCAGATAGATTCATATCTGAAAGAGGTGGACAATCCGTTCTTTCAAAATGGACTATTTGTCCCTCTGTTAGAGGTGTTCCAGAAATGTCTGCGATCGAATAAATAGCTCTACGAACGAATGGATCGGATCGAATTGGAAAATAGAAAGATTTGTACAAGTTATATGTTTCATCACCACTTTGTGGAAAATCGTTAGGTATGAATATCTTAGATACCTGTGACTCGATTGGTGAAATCGTAGCTCGCTCCAAAAAAACATGGTTTTTTTTACCGACGCACAAAGAAAATCTTTTGTTGCGAATGAACAAGATATTGAGGAATTGTCCATACGTAAGATCAGAATTCTTGAGACCGGCCTTTTCCACAGAAAAAGGGAATCTTTTGTTACAATAGAACCAGAAGTGATGTGGATTATTCAAGAATCGAAGTCGATTTGCTTTAGAAAAAGAAGATATCAATGAACTTCTATGAAATGGTTTCACGGGATTCAGCCAATTGTCTTGGTCGTGGGATATCATTGAGAAATAGGAATCCGTGTTATCAAAGTCTTTCCTGCAATTCTTTCTAGTATGGAATGAGTCAATCATCCATTTTGTCTTATTGAACAAAAATGGTGATATTGTGCCTCCATTGATCGAGAATTTCGATTTTTGGGAAGGATCATGATCATCCAATAAGAAGGGTTTCCTTTTATTAAAACGAACGATTTGAACACCTATTGATTCTAACAACTGATTGCAGAGTTGATCATTCGGCCCTTTCAATTCAGAGATATAGATGGGGATCTCAGACCCAGGAATGGGGGTACTTCCGATACTCAAAAATAAAAAAGGAAGTGACTTCGACAAAAAGAAGAGAAGTGACTTCGACCAAAAGGGAAGTGAATTCGACAAAAGGAAACGAGGTGACTTCGTCAAAAAGGGATGTGACTTCGACAGTTTGGCCATAAACTCGGCCCAATCAATCCAATATTGAGTCGGATCCATACGTAATCGATTCAGATGAATACGTAATCGATCTCGATTCAGATGACTACGTAATCGATTCAGATGAATACGTAATCGATTCAGATGAATACGTAATCGATTCAGATGACTACGTAATCGATTCAGATGACTACGTAATCGATTCAGATGAATACGTAATCGATCTCGATTCAGATGACTACGTAATCGATTCAGATGAATACGTAATCGATTCAGATGAATACGTAATCGATCTCGATTCAGATGACTACGTAATCGATTCAGATGAATACGTAATCGATCTCGATTCAGATGACTACGTAATCGATTCAGATGAATACGTAATCGATTCAGATGAATACGTAATCGATTCACATGAATACGTAATCGATATCGAGATCGATGAATACGTAATCGATCTCGATGATGATGATATCGATCGAACACTACTTGAAATCGAAAACGGCTCTTCGACTCAGAAATGAAATGTTCCAAATGTTCCTGGAAATTATTGGTCCATTTGTATCTATATGCATTAGGATCCCGATTCAGGGATCTCTCGGTTCGAGAACTAAGAGGGTCGGACCCTTTCTTCTGACTCTTTTTCAAATTCGAGAGATGTTGGTTGATCGTATATTTCATTCTAGTTCTATGATTCAGAGTCTCATTTCCTATTGGATCCCCTTTCATTCCATATTCGAAGTTGCGATCGGATCGATTCATTAACATTAAAAAGAATCGATTTGATACATTTCTTATGTACCCGTAGGTGCTATATTGGATTTGAATCAGATTTCGGATCAATCTATATGGATTGACTGCCTCCATTATGTTGTTGCTAGCAAATACCACTCTTTTGGGTTTTGGATCTTCATAAAAAATAGGAGGTACAACCAATAAAGATTTCTTTTTCGATTCATCCCCGGAGTTGAATACCTCAGAAAAGGGAAAAAATACCCTATCATAATCATACACCAGATCCGGCTCGGTGATTGATAGAATGAGTAGATCTGCCATTTTTGAAAATCTCTCTTCTGATTCAAAATCGTGGTGTAACGTGTACCCCCCCCTGTTCCGGTCATGGAATAGATGAAAAAAATCCAAAAATGGCTTTTGGGTCAAGAATGAAATCTTATTGGAACTGTCCATATCCGGTTCATCCTTCGGAACCATATCACATCCCGGATCTGATGAAATAGGATGAATTGAGATGGTCTTTTGTAAATACGTAATTATCTTGAATAGATCTACTATTTCTTTCTGTTCCGATCGCCTGGAAGGGACAAAAGAAACATCTTGTTGTTTCTTCAACAATTTAGGATCGGACCTCTCAGTAGGATTCGAACCCAGATGAAGTTCTGACCATCTGTCAGAGAAAAAAGAACGAATTGATCTTGTAGGATTCCCAAGAAATTCTTCGATTTCTTCCGGAAGCAGATGACGAATCATCTGCTTCTCACGTTCCGCGAATAGCCGGGACATTGAGGAATCTCCAGAAAGGCTTTTCGGGAATCGGTCTGATTCTATCTCTGTTCGTTCCGTTTGAAGAAAGGAAGGATCCCAATCCCAAAGAATCGATCTTTCTTTGAGTTGTTGAATCTCTCTTTGATTGATCAATGTGTAAGATTCCGAATCCTCATTACTAATGGAATCGAAATGATCTCTGGATTGAGCAGAAGATCCTTTTAATTGGCTAGAATCCGTTACTTGAACGAAACTAGATCTTGTGGAATCATATTGAATATTTGACGATACATTCCGTACCTTGCTAAAAAACCGATCCTTGTTTACCAACCACACAGTGTCTAACCAAATCCAATTCTCTCTCGATACCTTCCTCAAAAAATCCGATCCCTGTTGTTTGAAGAAACCCTCCCCTTCCATTGGTCTTTTTTCACGAAAAGCAGGCATGAGATAACAAATCCAGTGTTTCACTAAGATTTCGAATAGCTGTCCCGAATTCAAGTTGATTTTGTTTCGCTTCTTCCTCGGAGAAAGGCCATCAAAAAATTCCCAATCGTGGTCCCTGCGGATCGGATCATCCATCGTATAGGATACAAAAAGAAACTCCAGATATTTGATATCTTTCTCTTTGAATGAGATCTCAATTCCAGCTACGGTTTCTTTCGATATCTTACAACTAGAATCCCTATTTTTTCCGATCCGGTTCCTCCACCACCGCGAACCCCAGTTAGATTCAGGCATGATACACTTTTGAGTTATTGGGAGAACCCAAGGGCTCTCTTTCGGATCCATGAAACAACTCTCAGAGATCTTTTTCCCTTTTGGAAGATACAGGAGCGAAACAACCAACCTATTGGAAGACCCAAACAATGTATCATTTCTGGGTCCAATGGAATTCATAGGTATAGGAAGAAGCCCCCTCAAATAGAGATTTTTTCTTTCGACCAGAGTTTGATGGTTCATACGAGATATAACGACCGCTACTAGAATCAGTACTACACCCTTAACCAGTACTACAACTTTGCTCGTGAAAGATCGGTTGCTTGTTGAACCCGAAAGTAGGATACTCCAAATTCGGGGGTCAAAGAGTTTCAGAAAACGTTCTTGGTGGAACAAAATGTGAGTCAAAGATCCTACTAAATCTAATTTCGTCCATGAATCTAACAAATAGTGAAAATTCTTGCTCTCTCTCAATAGCTCTCTCAATTCGAAGATCCAGAATTGAACTTCTTTAACTTCATAGTCATAGTCTGTCTGCGGGTTTTTTGGCATAGTTGATAAGTAGTTGTTCACGATGTATGATGATCCAAGCATCCATGGCTGAATGGTTAAAGCGCCCAACTCATAATTGGCGAATTCGTAGGTTCAATTCCTACTGGATGCACGCCAATGGGATGGGAGCGTTTCATAAGTTCAGTCTATTGGAACTGGCTCTGTATCATCACAATGAAATTGGTATTATAGATGTGTAATGAAAATTGTATTATATATGTGTATAGTACATTGGTTTTTCTTGTTTTTAGATAGCATACATAATTCCATTTCTATAGATCTATAGAGTTATATATGAGATGCTTTCTATTCTGTAGATTCGAATTCGAATCTTAATATAGAACGAATTGGTGTGGTATATTCATACTATAACATATGAACAGTAAGAACTAGAATTCTTATCAATACTAGAACTCATAGGGAAGGAAGTGGATTTATGGATGGAATCAAATATGCCGTATTTACAGAAAAAAGTGTTCAGTTATTGGTGGGGAAGAATCAATATACTTCTAATGTCGAATCAGGATCAACTAGGACAGAAATAAAGCATTGGGTCGAACTCTTCTTTGGTGTTAAAGTAGTCGCTATGAATAGTCATCGGCTCCCGGGAAAGGGTCGAAGAATGGGACCTATGATGGGACAGACAATGCATTATAGACGTATGATCATTACACTTCAACCGGGTTATTCTATTCCACCTCTTTTTGAGAAAGAAAAGAGCTTCAATCAAAATACTTAATAACACGGCGATACATTTATACAAAACTTCTACCCCGAGCACACGCAATGGGGCCGCAGACAGTCGAGTGAAATCCAATCCCCGAAAGAATTTGATCTATGGACAGCGTCATTGTGGGAAAGGGCGGAATGCAAGAGGAATCATTACCGCAAGGCATAGAGGGGGAGGCCATAAGCGTCTATACCGTAAAATGGATTTTCGACGGAATGAAAAAGACATATCTGGTAGAATCGTAAGCATAGAATACGACCCTAATCGAAATGCACACATTTGTCTCATACACTATGGGGATGGTGAGAAGAGATATATTTTACATCCCAGAGGGGCTAGAATTGGAGATACCATTGTTTCGGGTACAGAAGTTCCTATCTCACTGGGAAATGCCCTACCTTTGAGTGCGGTTTGAACCATGTATTTACGTAATTGGAAGTAACCAATCAGGTTTACGATGAAACCTAGAAATCGATCACTGATCCTATATTGAATACCTCTAAGGAATAGACCTCAACAGAAAACTGAAGAGTAACGGCAGCAAGTGATTGAGTTCAGTAGTTCCTCATATAAAATTATTGACTCTAGAGATATGGTAATATGGAGAAGACATAATTGTTTGAAGCACCGACAGAAACAGAAGCGCCCTTTATTTCAAAGAGAAAAAGAGGGGCTATTCACATTTCATTTGATGGTCAGAGGCGAATTGAAAGCTAAGCAGTGGTAATTCTACCCCCCGGGGAAAACGAGAGATGTCTCCTACGTTACCCCTAAATATGTGGAAGTATCGACGTAATTTCATAGAGTCATTCGGTCTGAATGCTACATGAAGAACATAAGCCAGATGACGGAACGGGGAGACCGAGGATGTAGAATATCATCACATGAGTGATTCGGCAGATTTGGATTCCTATCTATCCACAAATGTGATACTTCATCATACGATTCATATGGGATCCATCTGTCTAGATATACTCATATACATTCAGAAAGCCGTATGCTTTGGAAAGAAGCTTGTACAGTTTGGGAAGGGGTTTTGATTGATCAAAAAGACGAATCTACTTCAACCGATATGCCCTTAGGCACGGCTATACATAACATAGAAATCACACTTGGAAAGGGGGGACAATTGGCTAGAGCAGCAGGTGCTGTAGCAAAACTGATTGCAAAAGAGGGTAAATCGGCGACATTAAGATTACCATCCGGAGAGGTCCGTTTGATATCCCAAAACTGCTCAGCAACAGTCGGACAAGTGGGTAATGTTGGGGTGAGCCTGAAAAGTTTGAGTAGAGCCGGATCTAAGCGTTGGCTAGGTAAACGTCCTGTAGTCAGAGGCGTGGTTATGAACCCTGTAGACCATCCCCATGGGGGTGGCGAAGGGAGGGCCCCCATTGGTAGAAAAAAACCCACAACCCCTTGGGGTTATCCTGCACTTGGAAGAAGAAGTAGAAAAAGGAATAAATATAGCGATAGTTTCATTCTTCGTCGACGTAATAAATAGGAAAATCTTGAACATCGAATATGTTTCTTCGTCTTTACAAAAGAAAAAAGATAGGAGTAATTAGCTGTGACACGTTCAAAAAAAAATCCTTTTGTGGCTAATCATTTATTAGGAAAAATTGAGAAACTCAACATGAAGGGGGAAAAAGAAATAATAGTAACTTGGTCCCGGGCATCTACCATTATACCCACAATGATCGGACATACAATTGCCATTCATAATGGAAAGGAGCATTTGCCTGTTTATATAACAGAGCGTATGGTAGGTCACAAATTGGGAGAATTTGCACCTACTCTTAATTTCCGGGAACATACGAGAAACGATACTAAATCTCGTCGTTAGTGTTAATTAAGAAAGTGAATATTAGGTGCTCGTCGTTCATTCGGGGGAGGTGAACCTTATGATAAAGAAGGACCAAGGTGTAGAAGTATACGTTTTAGGTCAACAGATCCGTATGTCTGCTGACAAAGCGCGAAGAGTCATTGATCAGATTCGTGGGCGTTCCTACAAGGAAACACTTATGATATTAGCACTCATGCCTTATCGAGCATGTTATCCCATTTTTAAATTGGTTTATTCTGCAGCAGCCAATGCTAGTCACAATATGGGTTTAAAGGAAACAGATTTAATCATTAGTAAAGCCGAAGTCAACAGGGGTACTATCAGGAAAAAGTTAAAACCTCGAGCTCGAGGACATAGTTATCCGATAAAAAGAACCACCTGTCATATAACTATCGTATTGAAAGATATATCGAAAGATCAAATATGGCTAAAAAAAGATGGATAGAGATATATACTAAATATACAGATATAAGAAAGAGGTATTTCTATATGATAGATCGGGACAGACTGAAATTGAAATGGGATAATAGGGACAGTGAGGGTGTATGGGACAAAAAATAAATCCCCTTGGTTTCAGACTTGGTACAACCCAAAGACATCATTCCCTTTGGTTTGCAGAACCAAAAAATTACTCCAAAGGTCTTCAGGAAGATCAAAAAATACGTGATTGTATCAAGAATTATGTACATAATTGTATCAAGGATTATGTACCAAAACCAATACCTTCCGATGAGAAAATCATTTCACGTATAGAGATTCAAAAAAGTATCGATGTGATAAAGGTCGTAATCTATACGAGCGTCCCAAACTTCCCAAAATTCTTAAGAGAGGGTAAACCACAAAGAATCAAAGAATTACAGACCAATGTAGCAAAAGGGTTTCATTCTGTGAACCAAAAACTCAACCTTGCTATCACAATAATAGCAAAGCCTTATGGACAGTCTACTATTCTTGCAGAATACATAGCCAACCAATTAAAAGAAAGAGTTCCATTTCGAATGGCAATGAAAAAAGCGATTGAATTAACCATTGCCGAAGGAAAAAAAAAAGGAATTCAAGTACAAATTGCAGGCCGTATCGGCGGAAAAGAAATTGCACGTGTTGAATGGATCAGAGAAGGTAGGGTTCCGCTACAAACCATTCGAGCTAAAATTGATTATTGTTCATATACAGTTCGAATGGTTTATGGGGTATTAGGCATCAAAATTTGGATATTTGCGAGCGCGGAATAAGGATGGATCCTTTACTTTTTCTTTCCGTTCTATCCAGCGATGGAACACAAAATAACAAACTCTTTCCTCCTTTTTCGTTCAATCAAAAATTCGCAATTCTTCTTTTTTTTTTCTTTTTATTCTATAGGATTGAATATAAATTGGATTGACCCATTGGTATAATAGCTATGCTTAGTGTGTGACTCGTCGGTTTTTTAGTTCATTCTTTCATTTAGGTTTAGGTTAGGGTTCAAAAAAAGGGGGGGCGGCCCATCCCAGAATAGTAGTATGGGCTAATAACTATAGAACTCATAACTATAGAACTAATAACTATAGAACTAATAACCAGCTCATTGCTTCGTATTATCTGGATCCAAGGCACCAGTCACTCTATGATCGATCGATCATATCGTTGTAGCAACTGAAATCTTTTTACATAAAAGAAAAATCAATCTGATTATGGGTTGTGAAGGAAAAATAAAAGAAAAGGATTGGGTAAATGGAAGGGTGATAGAAAGAGAGAACTAGAATATGGATGATATATGATTCCAATATGTATGGTCTATGAATCATCTCAGAAAAGGCAGTGTAATAAAGCATCAATACGTATGAAGAACCTAAAACAAAAAAAAGAGCATCAAGTCAAGAAAAGCTGAGGAGATTGACTCAGGAACAACAAATTAAATTAAGAGCTCCATTGCAGAATTCGGGCCTAGCCATTCATTAAGAAGTGATGGGAACGACGGAACCTGTGACTGCAGAAGATTCTATTGAAAACGAATTCTAATAATTTAATTCATTGGGTGGGATGGCGGAACGCACCAGAAACCAATTCAGTTATTCTGAGAGGTCATGGACTGACCCTTCGGCTGAAACAGATCTTGAAAGAGTCAATATTCGCCCGCGAAAGACTTATAACGTTTTAGGATATTCAATAAAAGTCCAAATCAAGATTGGTTATCATATCAAAATCAAAAAGAAATTCTAAATGAAATTAGATTCTATATGTCTAGAAATATCTATACGCCTATTCATGTATATAATCTTAGATCTCAAAAAAAGAATCCTATGATTCAGTGTATTATTCATTGAATACCTATCTCTAATATTATTGAATCGTTTCATTCGCGAGGAGCTGGATGAGAAGAAACTCTCATGTCCGGTTCTGCAGTAGAGATGGAATTGCGAAAAAACCATCAACTATAACCCCAAAAGAACCAGATTCCGTAACCAACATAGAGGAAGAATGCGGGGAGTTTCTTATCGAGGCAATCGAATTTGTTTTGGTAGATACGCTCTTCAGGCACTTGAGCCGGCTTGGATCACATCTAGACAAATAGAAGCAGGACGACGAGCAATGACACGGTATGCGCGTCGTGGTGGAAAAGTATGGGTACGCATATTTCCAGACAAACCTGTTACAATAAGAGCAACGGAAACGCGTATGGGTTCGGGGAAAGGATCTCCCGAATATTGGGTATCCGTCGTGAAACCGGGTCGAATACTTTATGAAATGGTTGGGGTATCAGAAAAAGTAGCCAGAGAAGCTATTTCAATAGCTGCGTCCAAAATGCCTATACGAACTCAATTCCTTATTGTCGAATAGGGATAGGGATGTGCAAACAAAGGAAAGGGGTCTTTCTGATGAAAAACCAACCGCAGGTTTGTTTTTTTTTTTTCTGGCCAAACAATATTTCTTTTTTCCTTTGCCCTTTCTTTGCATTGAAAGAAAAGATAAAAAAAAGATATGATTCAATCTCAGACCCATTTAAATGTAGCGGACAACAGCGGAGCTCGAAAATTGATGTGTATTCGAATCATAGGAGCTAGTAATCGCCAATATGCTTATATTGGTGACATTATAGTTGCTGTAATCAAAGAAGCAGTGCCCCGTATGCCTCTAGAAAGATCAGAAGTGATCAGAGCTGTAGTTGTACGTACATGTAAAGAACTCAAACGTGACAATGGCATGATAATAAAATATGATGACAATGCTGCAGTTGTCATTGATCAAAAAGGCAATCCAAAAGGAACTCGAGTCTTTGGTGCGATCGCTCAGGAATTGAGACAGTTGAATTTTACTAAAATCGTCTCATTAGCCCCTGAGGTATTATAACGACTCATAGACGAGACCGCGATATCTTTAATGTATCTGAAATAGATTCAATGAATTAGTGGATTGTGTCTCACGTATATCCCTTAAAAATGGACCCTTAATAATTGATAAAGAAAAAAAAGAGCATGTTGATAATATAAAAACTCGGAGGCACCAATGATTCTAGCTCATCATGGGTAGGGACACTATTACCGACATAATAACTTCTATACGAAACGCTGAGATGGATAACAAAGAACTGGTTCGAATAGCATCTACTAATATCACCGAAAACATTGTGAAAATACTTCTACGAGAAGGCTTTATCGAAAACGTGAGGAAACACCGAGAAAGGAACAAAAATTTCTTAGTTTCAACCCTACGATATAGAAGAAGGCATAGGAAAGGGCCATATAGAACTATTTTAAAACGTATTAGCCGACCCGGTGTACGAATCTATTCTAACTATCAACGAATCCCTAAGATTTTAGGAGGAATGGGGGTTGTAATTCTTTCTACTTCTCGAGGTATAATGACAGACCGAGAGGCTCGACTAGAAAGAATCGGGGGAGAAATTTTGTGTTATATATGGTGATCTTTCTGGTATCCGAATTGGGTCGGTAACTTTCTATTCCTATTGTTGAAAAAAAAAAGCAAACAAATATCACTCTTCCTCCATGAGTTGAAACTTCAAAGGAATTACCTGGAATGAAAGAACAAAAATTGATTTATGAAGGTTTAATTACAGAATCACTGCCCAATGGTATGTTCCGGGTTCGTTTAGATAATGAAGATCTGATTCTAGGTTATATTTCAGGAAAGATCCGATGTAGTTTTATACGGATACTACCAGGAGATAGAGTCAAAATCGAAGTAAGTCGTTATGATTCAACCAAGGGGCGTATCATTTATAGACTCAACAACAAAGAGTCGAATGACTAGGTGACCTTTTCAACACTACCACTACTTTCGTGGGGACTCGCATTTCAAAATTGCAAGAGACTTATTTTCTTCCAAGGAGTAGA